ATGTGCAATATTGCAATAGTATAATATACACATCAAACAATATGCATATAATAAAGATGTCTGTACTTATTGAGTGCAGAAATTGCTTCTAGAGCTTTTCCTGTTTCCGGGGGGTTTACAGGAGTCTTAGAGATCTTAGGAGTTTGGGGGGGTAGGGGGGGTTTAACGCGCAGAAACCGGGGGTGATAATAGGAAAGCTAGGGGAAAATTAAATATCTGATTAAACTTTATGCTCTTGATATCAGTTATGCAATTCTTCTATCAATATCTTATCATCACGCATACTATTTCTATCAGGCAAGGAAAATGTTCAACCTTGTCTGTCATTTCTGTATGCACTCTGAGATGTCAAATGAAAGGAAAAAAAAAAAGAGAACCCCCCACACGCTGGAAAGAACGCCCGGCATGGTGGGTAACGAGGAGTATGTATTACCACCATTAACTTATGCAAGCGTCGATGAAAGTATGAGGGATTATAACAATTATTGAACCTGAAGTAGGAACCAGATGCCAGGAATAATTCACTAAGTGAAACCCCCACGAATAATTGTCCCTCACCTTCAATAACCGTTAACATTAAGGAATCAACTGATGGTGGGCTCTTACTACATTAAATATTGTAAACGAATAGGATGGTGGGTACTTGGTATATCTTAACTATGTGAGAGGTGTGATCGGTCTTAAACTATCGTCCAGCAATTAATTAAATTTAATTGGAATATATCAGTTATGGTTTATGAACCCCTTAGTAGTAATGTACAAAACAACTATGTGGGGGACAAGTCTATGTCCCCGTAAATTTTATGTATTTATATATAGGATATGGTTGATATAAAATAATGGTGATAATACATATATGCATTACGCTTACATCAAAGGCAGAGCCCGGCAAGGAATAGTCTAAATTAGGATCCTAGCTTTGGGAGCTAGGGGTAGGGGTTAAAATCCCCTTTCTTTGAAGCAGTAGGAAGGACTTTAACCTTCGACGTCCGGCTTACAAGACCGGCGCTCTGGCGCTGAGCTACTAATGCAGCGTCATTCAAGGATTTTGTTTTCTAGTCAGCCGGTGAGGGGGGCGAGGACGAGAAAGAGGAAAAAGTAGAGGAAAGATGCAATTTGTCCGATAATAACGAAGGGGTGTTCAACTGGTATGCCTCCGATTCAGGTGAGGATGGCGACGTCTGCGACTAGAAGTCAGAAGAGAAATTGTGTGATAGGGCGGAAGGTTAGGCCTCGTTGTTTGGAGGTGTGAAGAAGGGGTACGACTATTAAGACAAGAATTGAGAACAGGAGGGCGAGGACGCCTCCAAGTTTATTAGGAATTGAGCGGAGGATGGCGTAGGCAAATAGGAAGTATCATTCGGGCTTGATGTGGGGAGGGGTAACTAGGGGGTTTGCGGGGGTGAAATTGTCGGGGTCTCCAAGCAGGTTGGGGGAGAAAAGGGCTAGAGAGATGAGGGCAATTAAAAGGACTGCAAAACCTAGTAGGTCTTTGTAGGAGAAGTAGGGATGAAAGGAGATTTTGTCGGAGTCTGAGTTTAGGCCTGTGGGGTTGTTAGAGCCGGTCTCGTGTAAAAAAATAAGGTGGACTATTGTTGCAGCTGCAATAATGAAGGGAAAGAGGAAATGAAAGGCGAAAAAGCGAGTTAGAGTGGCATTGTCTACGGAAAATCCCCCTCAGATTCATTGGACTAAAGAATTGCCGATGTAAGGGACTGCGGAAAGAAGGTTTGTGATGACAGTGGCACCTCAGAAGGATATTTGTCCTCACGGGAGGACGTAGCCTACAAAAGCTGTCATTATAGTTAAAAGGAGGAGGACTACTCCAATATTTCAGGTTTCTTTGTATAGGTAGGAGCCATAGTACAGGCCTCGACCAATGTGGAGATAAATACAAATGAAGAAGAAAGATGCGCCGTTAGCGTGCATATTTCGGATGAGTCAGCCGTAGTTGACATCACGACAGATGTGGGCAACGGAGGAAAAGGCGGTGGCGATGTCGGAGGTGTAGTGTATGGCTAGGAAGAGGCCTGTCAGAATTTGAGCGGCTAGGCAGAGTCCTAGTAGAGACCCAAAGTTTCATCAAACGGAAATGTTTGAAGGAGCTGGGAGGTCAACTAGTGCGTCGTTTGCAATTTTTAGGAGGGGATGGGTTTTTCGGAGGTTGGCCATTATTGTTTTTGTAGTTGAATTACAACGGTGGTTTTTCAAGTCATTAGTCCTGGTTAAAATCCTGGCAGAAACTATGGTTTACATTATGTTTATATTTTTGTTAGGGCTGGTGTTGGGACTTGCGGCGGTTGCCTCTAATCCTTCACCGTATTTTGCGGCGTTGGGGCTGGTTGCGGTAGCAGGTATGGGGTGTGGGGTTTTGGTGGGGCACGGGGGGTCTTTTTTATCTTTAATCTTATTCTTGATTTATTTGGGAGGAATATTGGTGGTGTTTGCATATTCGGCAGCGTTAGCTGCTGAGCCTTATCCGGAGGGCTGAGGGAGTTGACCTGTTTTAGGTATAATAATGGCTTATGTATTAGGGGTGTGTGTGGCAGCGGGCTTGTTTTGAGGGGGATGGTATGAGGGGGCTTGAGTTTCAGCTGATGAATTTGCTGAATTTTCGGTCTTTCGAGGAGATATTGGAGGGGTGGCTTTAATGTATTCGGTTGGCGGGGGTGTGTTGGTAATAGGGGCCTGAGTGTTGTTGTTAACGCTATTTGTGGTGTTGGAGCTAACACGGGGTTTAAGTCGGGGGGCTCTTCGAGCTGTTTAATAAAGCAGTAGTAGAAGAGCTAGGCCGAGGGTAAAGAAGAAGAGGGAGAGATAGGTTTTGATTATACCTTGTTGAATATTATTGGTTGTTGTAATTAAAGGGAGGTTGATGGAGGCGGTTGCTTTTGGGCCAACTTTTTCTAGTCATGTCTGGTCAACTGTCTGGGAGGCGATGGTCTGTCCTAGAATCAGGTTTAGTTTGGGGGCGAGGCGATGGATGATTATTGGAAAAAATCCTAGTATATTAGAAAAATGATGGGGAGAGAGCTTTGGAGTTGGCTTATATTGTTTGTTGGTTAGGGAGGCAAGTTCTAGTGCGGTAAGAAGGCCAATAATAGTCACGATGAGGGCGGCAGCCTTGAGGAGAAAGGGTATGGACATAACGGGTGTTTTTAGGGGGGTAATGTTGGAGGTGATTAGGAGGCCGGCGATTACACTTCCTCAGGCTAGGCGCTTAATAGGATTAATTACTGTTGAGTTATTTTCGTTAATAGGGGAGAGTGAATTGAAGCGGGGGTGTCCTATTGAGACAAAGAAAATAACTCGGAGGCTATAGATAGCGGTGAAGGAGGTGGCTAGGAGGGTGAGGAAGAGGGCTCAGGCGTTTAGGTATGATGTGTTTAGGGCTTCAATGATGGCATCTTTTGAAAAGAAGCCTGCTAGAAAGGGGGTTCCTGTGAGAGCCAGGCTTCCGATTGTAAAGCAGGAAGATGTAAAGGGGGTCAGGTAGTGTATACCTCCCATTTTTCGGATGTCTTGTTCGTCGTTTAGGCTGTGAATAATAGACCCTGAGCAGAGGAAAAGTATAGCTTTAAAGAATGCGTGAGTGCAGATGTGAAGGAAGGCAAGTTGGGGCTGGTTGAGGCCAATTGTAACTATTATTAGGCCTAGTTGGCTTGATGTTGAGAAAGCAACGATTTTTTTAATGTCATTTTGGGTGAGGGCGCAGGTTGCAGTAAAGAGTGTGGTGAGGGCTCCTAAGCAAAGGCAGATAGTTAGGGCAGTTTGGTTGTTTTCTAGCATTGGGCTTATACGGATGAGGAGAAAAATACCTGCTACAACCATGGTGCTTGAATGCAGTAGGGCAGAGACCGGTGTAGGACCTTCTATGGCAGAAGGAAGCCATGGATGGAGGCCGAATTGGGCGGACTTACCAGTGGCAGCAATAATGAGGCCAATAAGGGGGTAAGTTAGGTCAAAGTCTTTGGATAGTATAAATATTTGTTGTATTTCTCAAGAGTTAAGGGAGGTTGCAATTCAAGCTATAGCAAAAATTAAGCCAATGTCTCCCACTCGGTTATAGACCACTGCTTGAAGGGCAGCGGTGTTTGCGTCTGTACGGCCGTATCATCAGCCGATAAGAAGGAAAGATATAATTCCAACCCCTTCCCAACCGATAAATAGTTGGAACATATTGTTTGCGGTTACAAGAATAATTATGGCAATGAGGAAAATTAGTAGGTACTTAAAGAATCGGTTTATGTATGGGTCGGCGTGTATATATCAGGAGGCAAATTCTAGGATTGACCATGTGACGTAGAGGGCGATGGGGGTGAAGATAACTGAATAGATATCAAACTTGAGGCTGATGTTAATATCAAAAGTGTGGGTATTTATTCAAGACCAGCTGGTAACAATTGTTTCTGCGCCTTCGTTGAGGAAAAGGCAGAGAGGAAGAATGCTAGTAAAGAAGGCTCATTTTACTGCGGTCTTAACTTGGGCTAGGGCTCAGTTGGGGGGAAGAGGGTGGGGAGAAAAGGAGGAGAGGACGGGAAATGTAAGAAGTAAAAAAATGAGAATTAGGCTGGTGGCTATTATGGTTGGGGTGAGGTGCATAGCTGCTACTTGGATTTGCACCAAGAGTTTTTGGTTCCTAAGACCAACGGATGAGCTGTTATCCTTTAGAAGCGGGGCGAGTGAGCTCAGGAATTTAACCTAAGGGGCAAAAATTAGCAGTTTTTGTTGTTATTAACCTCTCTCGGTGGATAAGAGGATTTTAACCTCTGTTTTTAGAATCACAATCTAATGTTTTTGTTAAACTATATCTACAGGCAGTCCACCCTCAGATTAATTCGGGCTTGGAGATTAGAAGAATTAGGGGAAGGAGATGGAGGGCTAGGAGTAGGTGCTCTCGGGAGTGTGTTGGGTCGAGGGCCATAATATGTGCTGGTAGGGGCCCCCGTTGTGTTATGAGAAACATGTACAAGGAGTAGCCTGCGGTAATAAGGGTTCCCGCCCCTGTGAGTGCAATTGTTCATCAGGATCAGTGGAATAAGGAGGTAATAATTATTAGTTCCCCTATTAAATTTGGGAGAGGGGGGAGGGCAAGGTTTGCAAGGCTGGCAATAAATCATCATGCGGTTATTAGGGGTAAAACCATTTGAAGCCCTCGGGCTAAGACCATAGTCCGGCTATGTGTTCGTTCATAATTTGTATTAGCTAGACAGAAGAGGGCGGAGGAAGTTAGGCCGTGTGCGATTATTAGAATGAGGGCGCCTGTAAAGCCTCAGGGGGTTTGAACTAGGATGCCTGCTGCTACGAGGCCTATGTGGCTTACTGAGGAGTAAGCAATTAGAGACTTTAAATCTGTTTGGCGGAGGCAGATGGAGCCGGTTATGATTACTCCTCAGAGGGCAAAAATAATAAAGGGGTAGCTGAGTTCTTTGGTGAGAGGTTCTAGTATAATTATTATTCGTATTATTCCGTAGCCCCCTAGTTTTAGTAAGACTGCGGCTAGTACCATAGAGCCGGCGATTGGGGCTTCAACGTGTGCTTTGGGAAGTCAAAGGTGGGCCCCATAGAGGGGTATTTTTACTAGAAAGGCGAGTAAGCAACCGGCCCATCATAGTTTGTCGGCGAAGGAGGAGAGTTGCAGGGAAGGGGCATATTGTAGTGTTAGGAGAGACAGGGTTCCAGTACTGTTTTGGAGAAGTAAAAGGGCGACGAGTAGTGGGAGGGAGCCTGCTAGTGTATAAAATAAAAAGTAAGTGCCCGCGTTTAGTCGTTCTGTCTGATTTCCTCAGCGAGTAATGATTACGAGGGTTGGAATGAGGGTGGCTTCAAATATAATATAAAACATAATTACCTCGGTTGCACTAAAGGCTATAATGAGGAAGATTTGTAGGGATGTGAGGAGGGTGATGTAGGCTCGTTGGCGGGAGAAAGGTTCAGAGGTTGTGTGGTTTTGGCTTGCAAGAATTATTAGGGGGAGAAGCCAGCAGGTTAGTGCGAGGAGGGGGGTGGAGAGGGGGTCAGTTGCCATGTACGGGCTGATGAAGGACCAGCCTGATTCTGCGGAGGATTTTAGTCAGGTTAAGCTAATTAAGGAAATAACTAAACTGTAGGAAAGGGCGGAGGATCAGAGGTGTTTGGCTGGGATGGCTCAAATAGTGGGGACAAGCATGATAGTGGGGAGGAGAATTTTTAGCATTGTAGAAGATTTAGGCTTTGGAGTCGGTCTGTTCCGTGGGTGCGGGCAGTGGCAACGAGTAGCGCAAGACCGGCCCCTGCTTCACAGGCTGAAAAAGCCAGGAGAAGCATGGGGGAGGCTGAAAAGCTAGTGGAGTTAAGCTGAAGGGTTCATATGGAGAGGGCAATAAAGAGTGAGAGTATTATTCCTTCTAAACATAGGAGGGCGGAAAGAAGGTGGGTTCGGTGAAACGCTAGGCCTGCTAGTCCTAGAAGAAAGGTTGAGGAGAAGGCGAAGTGTGTGGGGGTCATTAGACGGTTATGGACTTTAACCATAAGTTCTTGAGCCGAAATCAAGGGTTTTTCTTAAACTAACAGCCTATTCAGCCCACTCTAGTCCACCTTGAAGTCATTCATAAATTAGGCCGAGAGTTAATAAGACAAGGACAGCGAAGGCTCAGGTGAATGTTATGAGGGGAGAGGAAAGCTGATCCCCTCAGGGAAGGGGGAGGAGGAGCGCGATTTCTAAGTCGAACAGGAGGAAGAGGATCGCAACGAGGAAGAAGCGAAGGGAGAAGGGGAGGCGAGCAGATCCTAGGGGATCGAAGCCACATTCGTAGGGGGAAAGTTTTTCATGGTCAGGGGTTATTTGGGGGAGTCAAAAGGACACGATAGCAAGGATAGTAGAGAGGACAATAGAAATAATGAGTATTGTTGTGACTAAATTCATTATCTTTCCTTGGGGTTTAACCAAGACTAAGTGATTGGAAGTCACGTGTACTAGCTTTAATACTAGAAAGATATGAGCCTCATCAGTAAATTGAGATGTATAGGAATAGTCAAACAACGTCTACGAAATGTCAGTATCAGGCAGCTGCTTCGAAACCAAAGTGGTGATCAGATGTAAAATGATATAGAACTTGTCGTAGAAGGCAGATTGCCAGGAAGGTAGAGCCAATGATTACGTGAAGCCCATGGAAACCGGTTGCTACGAAGAAGGTGGAGCCATATACTCCGTCTGCAATTGTAAAGGGGGCTTCGTAGTACTCTATGGCTTGAAGAAATGTAAAATAGAAGCCTAGGAGAATGGTTAGGGCAAGGGACTGGATTGCTTCTTTTCGGTGGCCTTCTATGATGCTGTGGTGTGCTCAGGTAACTGTAACCCCTGAGGCTAATAGGACGGCTGTATTAAGTAGGGGAACTTCGAAGGGGTCTAAAGGGGTAATTCCTGTAGGAGGTCAGCAGCCTCCTAGTTCAGGGGTGGGGGCAAGGCTGGCGTGATAGAAGGCTCAGAAGAACCCTAGGAAAAAGAAAACTTCTGAGGTAATAAAGAGGATTATTCCGTACCGGAGGCCTTTTTGGACAGGAGGGGTGTGGTGTCCTTGGAATGTCCCCTCTCGGATAATATCTCGTCATCATTGATATATAGTTAGGAGGAGTAAAATTAGGCCTAGGGCCAAAAGGGTCATATTATGGAAGTGCATTCAGATTGCTAAACCGGAGGTTAAGAGAAGGGCGCCTACTGCGCCTGTTAGGGGTCATGGGCTGGGGTCTACTATGTGATATGCGTGTACTTGATGGGCCATTAAACGTTTTCTTGTAGATAGAGGCTTAAGAGGAGGACAAAGACATAGGCTTGAATCATGGCCACCGCTACTTCTAGAAGGGTTAGGAGAAATAGTAAGACTGCGGTAAGAATTGCCACTGTAGGTATAAGGGGGAGTAGAACAAAAGCAGCGGTGGCAATGAGTTGAATTAAAAGGTGGCCAGCTGTGAGGTTTGCGGTTAGTCGGACCCCAAGTGCAAGGGGGCGGATGAACAGGCTGATTGTTTCGATAATAATTAGAACAGGGATTAGGAGGGTAGGGGTACCTTCTGGTAATAGGTGTCCTAGGGCATGGGTGGGCTGGTTTCGCATGCCAATAATAACGGTTGCAAGTCAGAGGGGGACGGCAAAGGCTATGTTGAGGGAGAGTTGTGTCGTAGGGGTAAAGGTATAGGGGAGAAGACCAAGCATATTTAAGGTAATGAGAAAGAGTATGAGGGAAGCGAGAAGGGGGGCTCACTTATGACCCCCTAAGCTTAGGGGCTGAAAAATTTGTTGGGTAAAACGGTTGATAAATCAGCCTTGGAGTGTAATGAGACGGTTGTTTAGTCAACGGGGGGTGGGCTTAGGGTAGAGAACTCAGGGTAAGCTGAGGGCAAGGGCAATTAGGGGAATTCCCAGGTATGTGGGGCTCATAAATTGGTCGAAAAAGCTTAATGTCATGGTCAGCTTCAGGGTTCTGTTTTGGGTTTTTCTGTGCTTTGAAGAGTGGGGTCGTTTGGGAAAGTGTGTGCTAGAACTTTTGGGGGAATGACTGTTAGGAAAACTAATCAGGAGAAGACTAGAATGGCAAATCAAGGTGCGGGGTTAAGTTGTGGCATTTCGCTAGGGGTGGGCGGGGGTCACCAGTCTTTAGCTTAAAAGGCTAACGCTATTCCCTATTTAGCTTCTTAGCGAAGCGTCTTCAAGTATTAAGGATGATCAGTTTTCAAAGTGTTCTAGCGGAACTGCCTCTACTACAATAGGTATAAAACTGTGGTTGGCACCACAAATTTCAGAGCATTGACCATAAAAGATGCCGGGGCGGGATGCGATGAATGCTGTTTGGTTTAGGCGACCTGGGACGGCGTCTATTTTTACCCCTAAACTTGGGACGGCTCAGGAGTGGAGGACGTCTTCGGCAGAAATTAGGATTCGAATAGGGGATTCAACTGGTACTACTATTCGGTGATCTGCTTCTAGAAGACGAAACTGGCCGGGCGATAGGTCTTGTGTGGGGATTATATATGAGTCGAAGCCGAGGTCTTCATAATCAGTATATTCATAGCTTCAGTATCATTGGTGGCCCATAGCTTTGATTGTGAGGTGGGGGTCATTAATCTCGTCTATAAGATAGAGAATGCGCAAGGAGGGGAGGGCAATAAGAATTAAAATAATAGCTGGGAGCAGGGTTCAAATGATCTCAATTTCTTGAGAGTCTAGAATAAATTTGTTAGTCAGTTTGGTTGTTACTATGGCCACAATAATATAAAGCACGAGGGTGCTAATTAGGAAAACAATTATTAAGGCGTGGTCGTGGAAGTGAAGAAGTTCTTCTATTACAGGTGAAGCTGCATCTTGAAAACCTAGTTGAGAGGGATGTGCCATTGTTATAAGACACGCGGGGCTTAAACCCGCAATATTGCCTTGACAAGGCAGTGTAATAACCAATTTTACTAGTGTCTTATGAAGAAAGTGACAGAGTGGTTATGTGACTGGCTTGAAACCAGAATATGGGGGTTCAATTCCTCCCTTTCTCGTTAGTGGAGTTTTGAGGGGGCGGTAGTAGGTTTTTCGTAGTCTAGCCAAGCCTGTTGGACTTGAACAAAGGCCGGCTCTTCGAAGGTGTGGTAAGGGGGAGGGCAGCCGTGAAGTCACTCTACGTTTGTTGCTGTGAGTTCTACTGATAAAACCTCTCGTTTAGCGGCGAATGCCTCTCAAATAATGAATAAAAACATAATTACGGCGATTAGGGACACTATTGAGCCAATTGAAGAGACTGAATTTCAAAGGGCGTAGGCGTCGGGGTAGTCGGAGTACCGGCGAGGTATCCCCGCTAGTCCCAGGAAGTGTTGTGGAAAGAAAGTGAGGTTTACACCAGCAAATATAACTCCAAAGTGAATTTTAGTTCAGGTGTTGTGCAGTGTGTATCCTGAGAATAGGGGAAATCAGTGGACGAAGCCAGCAACGATGGCGAATACGGCACCTATTGAGAGGACATAGTGGAAGTGGGCAACAACATAATATGTATCGTGAAGTATAATGTCTAGGGATGAATTGGCTAGAACAATACCGGTTAAGCCCCCAACCGTAAATAGGAAAATGAAGCCTAGTGCTCATAAGAGAGGGGTTTCTCATTTGATTGATCCGCCGTGCAGAGTGGCTAATCAGCTGAAGACTTTTACTCCGGTTGGGATGGCAATAATCATTGTGGCGGAAGTAAAGTAAGCTCGTGTATCTACGTCCATTCCTACAGTAAACATGTGGTGGGCCCAGACAATAAACCCCAGGAGGCCAATGGCCATTATGGCCCAGACCATGCCCATATACCCGAAGGGCTCTTTTTTGCCTGCGTAGTATGCAACAACATGTGAGATTATACCAAACCCTGGAAGAATTAAAATATAGACTTCAGGGTGCCCAAAGAATCAGAACAGGTGTTGGTAAAGGATGGGGTCTCCGCCTCCAGCAGGATCAAAGAAAGTTGTGTTGAGGTTTCGGTCTGTAAGAAGTATTGTGATGCCGGCGGCAAGAACGGGTAGGGATAGTAGAAGCAATACGGCTGTAATTAAAACAGATCACACAAAAAGAGGTGTTTGATACTGAGAAATGGCAGGGGGCTTCATGTTAATAATTGTTGTAATAAAATTGATTGCACCAAGAATAGAAGACACCCCGGCCAGGTGGAGGGAGAAGATGGTTAAATCGACAGAAGGCCCTGCGTGGGCGAGATTGCCTGAAAGTGGGGGATAAACAGTTCAACCTGTGCCGGCCCCTGCTTCAACCCCGGAGGAGGCAAGGAGAAGGAGAAATGAGGGGGGGAGGAGTCAGAAGCTCATGTTGTTTATTCGGGGGAAAGCTATGTCCGGAGCACCAATCATTAGGGGTACTAGTCAGTTTCCAAAGCCTCCAATCATAATTGGTATTACTATAAAGAAAATTATTACAAAAGCATGTGCCGTAACAATTACATTATAAATTTGGTCGTCTCCGAGGAGAGCGCCGGGTTGGCTTAATTCTGCCCGAATTAGGAGACTAAGTGCGGTTCCTACTATTCCGGCTCAAGCACCAAATACTAAATAAAGGGTGCCGATGTCTTTGTGATTAGTTGAGAAGAATCAACGTGTGATTGCCACAGGTAAGATGGCTGAGCGTCAAGCGGTGGATTGTAGCCCCATGCACAGAGGTTCAAGTCCTCTTCTTATCAAGTCTCGAGGTGTTATACATGTCAGATTGCAAATCTGAAGTAGTAGGTTAGACCCTGCCGGGGCTTTCCCCCGCCCTTTTAGAGGCGGGCGGGGGAAAGGTTAGACAGATGCTTGTTGGTTTGAGCGCTTAGCTGTTAACTAAGAGTTTGAAGGATCGAGGCCTTCCTGCCTAGTAAGGCTTTAGCTTAATTAAAGTGTCTGTTTTGCATACAGAAGATGTGGGTTAGTATCCTGCAAGTTTTAGCAGGGGCTGGGAGATTTTCACTCCCGCTTAGGGCTTTGAAGGCCCTTGGTCTGGGTGCTATCCTAAGCCCCTTAGGGGGTTAGTAAGGCCGAGATGGCAGGGGTGAGAGGGAGGAGACAAATTGTTATTGCAGTTGAAGTGGCGAGAGGATATGTTAGTTGAGTGGAAGAAAAGCGTCAGGGGGTTGTGGCTGTGAGGTTGTTGGGGGAGATAGTAAGGGATATTGCGTAAGAGAGGCGGAGATAAAAGTATAGGCTAAGAAGGGCTGAAAGGGCTGCTAGGGTTGCGGTGGGGGCGAGCCCTTGTTTAGTTAGTTCTTGAAGAATTAGTCATTTTGGTATGAAGCCAGTGAGAGGGGGGAGACCTCCTAGGGAGAGGAGAATGAGGGGTGCAAGAGCTGTTAGGGCGGGGGCTTTCGCTCATGATGTAGCAAGGGTGTTAATGTTTGTAGCTTTATTGAGTTTAAATACGAGGAATGTTGAGAGTGTTATGACGAAGTAGGTTAGAAGGGTGAGGAGTGTAATGGAGGGGGAAAATTGTAGAACAAGAATTATTCAGCCCAGGTGAGCGATTGATGAATATGCAAGAATTTTACGGAGCTGTGTTTGGTTTAATCCCCCTCAGCCTCCGACAAGGGCGGAGGTGAGGCCTAAAATGATAAGGAGTGTTGAGCTTGAGGGTTGAATTTGAAGAATTAGGGCAAAGGGGGCAAGTTTTTGTCAGGTCGAAAGGATTAGGCCTGTGGTGAGGTCCAGTCCTTGCAAAACTTCGGGGAGTCAAGCATGAAGAGGTGCTAGGCCAATTTTGAGGGCAAGTGCAAGGGTAATTATAGTGCTTGGAAGGGGGTGCGTAATTTGTTGAATTTCTCATTGGCCTGTTAGTCAAGCGTTAGTTACGCTTGCAAATAGGAGGGTAGCTGCAGCAGCAGCCTGGGTTAAAAAATATTTGGTTGTAGCTTCGATTGCGCGGGGGTGGTGATGTTGGGCTATTAGGGGAATGATGGCTAGTGTATTTATCTCAAGGCCTATTCAGGCGAGAAGTCAGTGGGAGCTAGCAAATGTAATTGTGGTGCCAAGGCCTAAACCAAAGAGAAGAATGGCTAAGATGTAAGGATTCATTAGTGAAGGAAGGGGTTTAACCAACATGTTTGGGGTATGGGCCCAAAAGCTTATTTAGCTGACTTTACTAGGAAGTGGTGTAGTGGAAGCACTAAGAGTTTTGATCTCTTCAGGTAGGGTTCGAGCCCCTTCTTTCTAAGGAGTTGGAGGGAATTTAACCCTCATGATTCACTCTATCAAAGTGGTCCTTTATTTCAGGCACAGCTCCGGGCTATAGTTGGGGGGGTAGGCCTATTAATGCAATTGGAAGGGAAAGGTGTCAAATTACCAGGGCCAGGGTTAAGGGTAAAAAATTTTTTCAGATTAGGTGTATGAGTTGGTCATAACGAAATCGGGGGTAGGAAGCACGGACTCATAGAAAGAGGACGGAGAGAAGAGTGGCTTTCATTATAAGGCTTGTTGTTGTGATTTGAGGGGCTATGTGTAAGATGGAGGTGCCTATAAATAGGACTGCAGAGAGGGTGTTTATTAGGAGAATATTGGCGTATTCAGCGAGGAAAAAGAGGGCAAAAGGACCTCCTGCATACTCTACGTTAAAGCCAGAGACGAGTTCGGACTCACCTTCTGTTAGATCGAAGGGGGCTCGGTTTGTTTCTGCAAGGGTGGAAATGTATCATATAGCGGCTAAAGGTCAGGCGGGGAGAATTAGTCATACACTTTCTTGGGCTATGCTAAATGTTTGTAGGGTAAAGCCTCCCGTAAAAATAATAGCATTTAGAAGAATTAGCCCTAGGCTGACTTCGTAGGAGATGGTTTGTGCGACGGCTCGGAGGGCCCCGATTAAGGCGTACTTTGAATTGGAGGCTCATCCTGAGCCGAGAATAGAATAAACTGTGAGACTAGAGAGGGCAAGAAGAAAAAGGATGCCGAGGTTGAGGTCTGCTATGGGGAAGGGAAGGGGCATAGGAGCTCAGAGGGTAAGTGCTAGGGTAAGGGCTAGCATGGGGGTAAAAAGAAAAAGGAGGGGGGAGGAGGTGGAGGGCCGGACGGGCTCTTTTAAAAAAAGTTTTAGTCCGTCTGCAATTGGTTGGAGGAGGCCGTAGGGGCCTACAATGTTTGGGCCTTTTCGTAATTGCATGTAGCCGAGAACTTTTCGTTCGACGAGAGTAAGGAGCGCAACGGCTAGAAGCACAAACACGATGAGGATTAGAGGGTTGAGGATGGAGGTAATTAGTGTTGAGAGCATAGTTAAAGGGAGGACTTGAACCTCCGTGGAAAGGGCTTAGGTCTTTTGCAGTGTCCGGGCTCTGCCACTTTAACAAGTCATTTTCTATGACCAGGGGGTACGCCCTTTTATCTATTTTAGTTGATTTCAATAGATAAGGAGGAGGCATATTGAGAACAGGGGCCTCTTCTTTTCGGTCCTTTCGTACTAGAAAAGATCGTCACATAGATAGAAACTGACCTGGATTACTCCGGTCTGAACTCAGATCACGTAGGACTTTAATCGTTGAACAAACGAACCCTTAATAGCGGCTGCACCATTAGGATGTCCTGATCCAACATCGAGGTCGTAAACCCTCTTGTCGATATGGGCTCTAAAAGAGGATTGCGCTGTTATCCCTAGGGTAACTCGGTCCGTTGATCGGCTATGTGCCGGATCTTGTTGGTCAGAAGTTCTGTTACTTGGAGTTGTAACTCTGGGTTGTGGGGGTAGTGTGCTCCCGGTCCACATGGGGGTTTTTTGTCTCCCCGCGGTCGCCCCAACCAAAGACATTAGAGCAGGGACCAATCAGTTTTGTCCTTTATTTAAGGGGTGTTTAACATGGTCTGTTCTGGCGTCTAAAGCTCCATAGGGTCTTCTCGTCTTATGTTAATATCCCCGCTTCTGCACGGGGGGATCAATTTTATTGACTGGAAAAAGGAGACAGTCAAGCCCTCGTTATGCCATTCATACAGGTCTTCATTTAAAAGACAAGTGATTGCGCTACCTTTGCACGGTCAAAATACCGCGGCCGTTAAACTTATAGTCACAGGGCAGGCGGGACCTCTTATATTAGGGCTCAAGAGGCGATGTTTTTGGTAAACAGGCGAGGCTTATGTTTGCCGAGTTCCTTCTTTTTCTTTTAGTCTTTCCCGGTCTGCACACCAGTGTGGGATTAACGGTGATGGGCTAGGGGGTTTTCTAGTTATTTGTTTTCTGCCTAGGGCCCTCTTTGTTTTGGGGTCGTTAATGGTCGGTGAAGGGTTCGTTCCGAATTACACTTGTGCGGGGAGAGGTGTTTTCTCTTATTACTCATATTAGCATGAACGCTTCCATAATGCTTATGGAACGGCCTGGTAGGTTTAGGGGGGTGAAATTATATTATCTTTATTGGAAGGCTGGCTAGGTAATGTTTGAGCTTTAACGCTTTCTGGGTAGGTGGCTGCTTTTAGGCCCACTAGAGCATTGAACCTTTTAGTTGTTATGATTTTTACCCTCCTTGGAAAGTTGTATCTTGTTTCAAAGGGGCTGTACCCCCTTTGACTAACTCCTTTAATTTCTTTTGTTCGGTGGGAAGGTCTTAAACCAACTGGAATGAAGAAATTAAAGGGCTGAACTTTTATTCAGTTCTCAGGCAACCAGCTATAACTAGGCTCGGTAGGTCTATCACCTCTACTCGAAGTTCTTCCCACTCTTTTGCCACAGAGACGGGGTGGTCCTATAAATTAGACTGCCTTGGAGTAGCTCGCTTAGTTTCGGGGTGTCAAACTATAGTGCTTTTTGCTTGAGGTTTTCTGGCTAAATCATGATGCAAAAGGTACGAGGGGCGGGCTCTGCTTCTTAGTGCTTTACTAAATTATTTCATTACTCTTTCAGCTTTCCCTTGCGGTACTTTCTCTGTTGCTCTTTGAGTCCTTTTTCGTCGCCCGTACTCAGGTGGAAAAATGGTTTGTTATTTGGAGGGTGGGGTATTTGGGGTTATAAATAGGGGGAATTTGGGGTTGATGGGTGGGCTAGCTGTTGGGCGTCAGGGCGACCCGGTTTGCACGGGGGACTTCTCAGTGTAAGGGAGATGCTTTTCTAGCTTAGCTACACTCTGATTTTTCCAAGTGCACCTTCCGGTACACTTACCATGTTACGACTTGCCTCCCCTTTACCGGGAAAATACATTATTTATAGGATGTTGTTGGCTTGGGGAGAGTGACGGGCGGTGTGTGCGCGCTTCAGGGCCGATTTCAGCGGAACACTCTATTTTCTGCTTACTGCTAAATCCTCCTTCTAATGTACATTTCATTACATTGTCCGTATTTCCTATGGTAGGAAATGTAGCCCATTTCTTCCCCTCTCATATGCTACACCTCGACCTGGCGTTTTGAATTATGTTAGTCTTGCTTACTGTAACCCCTTCACAGGGTAAGCTGACGACGGCGGTATATAGACGGGAAGGACAAGAGAGGGTGAGGTTTAACGGGGGGTATCGGTTCTAGAACAGGCTCCTCTAGGTGGATCTAAAGCACCGCCAAGTCCTTTGGGTTTTAAGCTAGTGCTCGTAGTACCCGGGCGGATAGCAGATGTAAGGGGCTATCAAGGTTTAGGGCTGGGCATAGTGGGGTATCTAATCCCAGTTTGTTTCGCAGCTTTCGTGGGGTCGGGGGTATAAAGCCACTTTCGTAGTGGGGCTTCTTGCTCTCGGGTACGTATAACAGTTCTGAGGGCGTTCGGCTTTAGTTTAAAAACTTCCTAACCACTCTTTACGCCGATGTCTATCAACTTGAGCCGCTCGTATAACCGCGGTGGCTGGCACGAGTTTTACCGGCTCTCTTGACTTTAACTAGGTCAAGTTTTCACTTATGGCTTAATGTTTATCACTGCTGAATTCCCTTGAGGGTGTGGCTAAGCAAGGTGTCATGGGCTGCAGGGGGGTGCGCCTGATACCGGCTCCTTGTTTTCGGACAGAAAACTGTGGGCATTCTCACAGGGAGGCGGAGACTTGCATGTGTAAATTTAGTCAAAGCTGACAGTAAAGTCAGGACCAAGCCTTTGTGCTTACGGGACCTTTCTAGGGTCCGTCTTAACATCTTCAGTGTTATGCTTTAGTTAAGCTACGCTAGC